CGAATCAGTATAGCTATCCTTCTTCTGACACAGCAACGCAATTTCACAATCAATAGCGAGATCAAGTACTAGATAATTTTTGTCTTCTTTTCTTGTTGCTTGTTGCGATGTACTCAATAGGGAATTCCTGCATTTTTATAAGATGAGGGTTTTCTACATTATTAGCTTCGGACTAGAAACTGAGGGTCAAATAAAATGTGAATCTGACGGATTTTTTTTTATCAAAATTCATGGAGTAGATTATCATCTTTCTACAATTCAATTAGATGCGAAATCTAGAAATATACTTTTTGTGGTTGTAGAAGATTTTTTTTGTTGGAAACCCTTCTTTTTTTTTTTTTAACTGGGTTAGTTGTCCAATAAAAAATAACAATAATAGCAGTAATAGATAGTATTTAATGGCAGAAAAATAACAAAAGATTCCATTTTTAAGAAGAATTTTATCAATATTTGTGGCACGCGCATTGTTGTTCTTGTATTACACCCAAAAGGCTCCTTCTTGGCTTAATTACTTAATTACAAGGATAGAGCTTTATTTTATATTAAAATAAGGAAAGAAAAAAAATGTAGAACCCTAGTTTCGGGCGATTTGATACCTCTTTTCTTCTCGTTGGAGATATTATGTTATGAGAATGGAACCTACTACAAAATCCAATGAATTAAAATCAAAGTAAAAAAGTAAAGGAAAGGGCATTAGAAGGTCATTCTTCTTTTGGTCTAAAAAAATGGATTTGATACAATCCAAATTAATAAATAAAAAAAAGGATCAAAATAGATATTTTTCCAATTTGATTCTATATTAATTCAAAGAAAAAGAGAGTTTTTCCTTTTTGATTTGAATTGAATGAAATTACACAACAAAGTTCTTATTCTTATAATAAGATTTATTTATTATATTATATTAGTTTACTCAACTCAAGAGTTGTTTTATCAATCTGTTGATTTGGAATCACAGGATGGGTAGATGTCACAGATGATGAATGGATTTCTTACCTATGTCACTATATTTTTGTTCGTCTATAATGATTGATTGATGAATCAAAAATTTTCAATTGGATTTTTCAAGTGGTATTTTTGTTTATCTTCCTATCTTTCTAATGGAAACTTAGGGAAGTGCTTTTTAAACATATGTATAAAAAGAACATATTTCATTTAGCCTCTTCATGCCCACTATAACTAGTTATTTCGGTTTTCTACTAGCAGCTTTAACTATAACCTCATCTCTATTTATCGGTCTGAGCAAGATACGACTTATTTGATTTGAGATTATGAAATTAATTGAATGAACAATTCATAAAAATAAATCTTTCTGGGATATTCAATATATTCTATAGTTCCTTACCGTGTCAATTTTCAATTCTTGGTCATTGAGATTCATGGGCAATACAGATTAATATTTAAAGATATATATTACCTCCCCCTTTCTCCTTTCAAACAAATAAAAATGATTGAAGTTTCTCTATTTGGAATCGTGTTAGGTCTAATTCCTATTACTTTGGCTGGATTATTCGTAACCGCATATTTACAATACCGACGTGGTGATCAGTTGGACCTTTGATTAATTCACATTTTTTTATTGACCTCCTATTTTGTTTGTTTTAATACTAATCCACAGGAGGTAAAATTAAGACTTTAGACTGCTGTTCCATTATTTCAGTGTCATTTTTGATCTAACAAGAATGGAATCACGCTCTGTAGGATTTGAACCTACGACATCGGGTTTTGGAGACCCGCGTTCTACCGAACTGAACTAAGAGCGCTTTATTTTCATAAATCATAAAAAAAAATTATGTGACCCCAATTCATCTTGCATGCATATACTATCATAATCTATATATAGAACTCTCATCATATATATATTGATAGAATATCCATCTATTTCTATTGAGTATGTATGTCTACTTTTAATCGGTCTCAATTGATCCCTTGTTACTGCTCATAAGATAGGTAATAGTTAGGGATAGGGATGACAGGATTTGAACCCGTGACATTTTGTACCCAAAACAAACGCGCTACCAAGCTGCGCTACATCCCTTTCAATTGGTTTACAGTGTCATTGTAAAGAATCTTTGTCTTGTTTTCCATATCTTGATTTTTGGGGTTGATATATATAAATTATCCTGCCATTTTTTTTTAGTTTCATCTTTTTAGTTTCATATTGTATAACATATATTATAATAATAATAAAAGACTTATATACATTTGAAATCCGCCTAACAAAAAAAGATGAATATTTTTAGAGAATGCTCGGGCAGAGAAGAAACGGACCTCTTTTTTTTGTTAAAAAAAAAAAGAAAGCATATCTAATGAATCGTTATACATTTCAATTTGAATTAATAATTTTGCGTACAAATACAAGTCGTTATTAATTAAATAACCATCTGATCATATATGTTTTTTTGTATTACAAATTCTAATATAATAATATAATAAAGAATAAGAATTAAGAATAAAGAAGGAGGATTTTAAATGCGAGATCTAAAAACATATCTCTCCGTGGCACCAGTGGTAAGTACTCTATGGTTTGGTGCTTTAGCAGGTCTATTGATAGAGATCAATCGTTTATTCCCGGATGCTTTGATATTTCCCTTTTTTTCATTCTAGTTATTGACACGGGAAGGGGTGAAGAAGATTAGAGATACAATCAAATATCTGTGATTAATCCCCCCTTCTCCTTCTTTTTTTTTTTCTTTTTTTTTTTTAGAAGTTAGAAAAGAGAAAGAATAAAGTTGGATTCGGCCTCAGTTAAACTCGGAATTCGGTCCAGGCTTCAATTGAATTTAATTAATAATAAATTCATAAATTTATAAAAAATTCCATCTCTATTAATCTATTAAATAATAGGGTGAGACCAGAAATAGAAATGGAATGGCTAAGGCGTGGCAAGAATATCATATAGGATACTTAAATGAAAACAGAAATACTGTACTGTGATTCTAAATATAGTTAGAAATCATTGTATTACTTAATTATTACTATACTTATAATTACTATACTTATAACTTATATTATATTGACTATATTGATTATTGATTGGAACGAGATCCTTCATAATTGGATTTAGAGTTAGCAACTTCTATTATTTTTTTTTTTTTTTTCCTTTTTGCTTCGAATCGTAAAATAGAAGAGTTAAGTTAATCAAAAACACAAAGGAGGTTCATGGCCAAAGGTAAAGATATCCGAATAGGGGTTATTTTGGAATGTACCAGTTGTGTTCGAAACAGTGTTAATAAGAAATCAACGGGTATTTCCAGATATATTACTCAAAAGAATCGACACAATACGCCTAGTCGATTGGAATTGAGAAAATTCTGTCCCTGTTGTTGCAAACATACGATTCACGGGGAGATAAAGAAATAGATAAAATTGATCACTTGTGTGTCACCCCTCGAAGGAATATGAAAAATGATATATTTTTTCATATTGTTCTAAATTATAGAAGAGATTGTATATATATAACATATAATTCAATATAACATATAAATATACATATATTTATAGATTCTATTGAATTTTATATATATATATATTTATATATATTGAAATATATTTAAAAACAAAAACATTAAAAACATTATTCAAAATTAAAAAAATAAAAAATATAAGAATAAAAAAATAGAAACAAAGCAAATCTTATTTTTTTTTTACAAAATAGGATTTTGGGGATAAGGAATAAACAAACTATGGATAAATCTAAGCGACCTTTTCTTAAATCCAAGCGATCTTTTCGTAGACGTTTGCCCCCGATCCAATCGGGGGATCGAATTGATTATAAAAACATGAGTTTAATTAGTCGATTTATTAGTGAGCAGGGAAAAATATTATCTAGACGGGTGAATAGATTGACCTTAAAACAACAACGATTAATTACGATTGCTATAAAACAAGCTCGTATTTTATCTTCGTTACCTTTTCTTAATAATGAAAAACAATTTGAAAAAAGGAAGTTGGCCGCTAGAACTACAGGTCTTAAAAAAAAAAAAAAAAAATAGGATTACTCTTCAATTGAATTCAAATTCCAATCAAAACTCAAATCAAACGTGGATTGATGTTTTGTTCAAAAACTACGACAATCCAATTTTGATTATCGTGTTGTATGTAAGAAAAAAGAGAATCGGTGAAGAAGAATAAATCTTTTTTTATTGAACGTGGTTGCTCATTTTGACGACTTTATCATATGATTCTATTTTATCATACAAATCTCTACTCTACCTTCCCGGAGTTCAGTCTCCGGGGAATTTTTTATGATCTCATTGGAAATCATATAAAGACAATTCTTATTTAATATAGCTATTTGTGAAAGTATTTTACGATTAAGAAGCAACTGCCTCTTGTACAGATTATACATTAATCTGCTATAACTATAGTATAGCTTTTCTTGATTCTCGCGAATTACTGCATTTATTCGACTGATCCACAAACGACGAAAATCCCTTTTTTTCCTATCTCTATCCCGATGAGCCGAAGCAAAAGCTTTTATTTTCTGTTGAGTAATAGTTCGAGTAAGTTTTGAATGAGCCCCTCGAAAACCTGATGTAAATAAACCCATTTTTGTCCTACGTTTCCGAGCTATATATCCTCGTTTAATTCTGGTCATTGAATAAATCAAACTTTGATGAATAACTATTTGATTTCTTTTCTTTCAGTTATTCTTTTCCCTTTACTAGTGTATTAATAATAAAAACGGATTTTTCCAATGTATAAAATAAAAGATTCCAATGGCTTTTGCTACTATAACCTTCCCAACCACGATTTTTTTTTATTTCTAAGCATTTAACCTCGAAATAAGAAATTGTATTGATACTAGGTATCAAAAAAACATATTCAATTAAATAGAAATGGATAAAGAAATAGTGGATTCCATCGTTTCTATGGTTACTTCTTAAACGGCGAGGTCCTCTCTATACACCGGAGCCCCTTCTCTCATTTAATCAATGCTATTGTTAACTTGTACAGTTTACACTCTTTGGCTCTACCCATGAAATAGCTAGTAAAAAGTCTTTCACAACGAAATCTAACTATACAGTAACGGTATTTAAGTATGAAGTGAAGATTAGCTGGGGAGCTGACCCTCTTAGTCCGTTCTTGCAAGAATAAGGTCACAATCTTTTGGCTTTTTAATTTTGAAATAGAATTTTCCCTGCTTAATGGATAAGCATTTGCTACCAATGGGAAAATCTTTCTCATCTGAAATTGCAAATGGAGGTGATTGGATTTGCACCAAGGGAAACCATAAATTTGATACACAATAACAACAAAAGGATATATATTATAAGAGATTCTTTTTTTTTTTTTAAGTAAGATAGTGAATGGAATGGAGTTTTTCCATTCTATCCTAACCGATCACTTATACCGGAATAATTTGTTTCCTCTGTTTTGTCTTAGTCCATGATCGGAACGAGTCGCACATACACCCTAGTACATGTTCCTCGGCGCTGAGGGCATCCCCGAAGGGCGGGGGATTTCGTGACATTTCGGATTGGCTGTCTTGTGTTTCTAATAAGTTGTTTAATAGTTGGCATGTTGAATCATATATATAATGAGCTGGTTTAGATCAATCCTAACCCGATGATTATGAATTACTTATATTCTAGATTACTTTCATTCTATATTAATTCTATATTACTTATATTCTTATTCTAGATTAATAATTAATAGATTATTGATTAATTAATTATTAATAGAATAGATTAATTAATAGATATATTATAATTAAATCAGGTAAGCGGTAAGAAGAAAAAATCTCAAATTGTGTATTTGCGCGGAATCCCTGCTAATTTTTTATTCAATCCCTATATCATCAATAATTCCATGAACTTGGGCGTCTTCTGGTGACAAAATAGCATCCCTTTCCATGTCTTCCATTATAACCCAAGAAGGTTGGCCCGTTCTTTGTGCATAAATGTTTACGATAGAATCTCGTATCTTCATTATTTCGTCCATTTCCAAGATTAAATCTCCCGCTCCTGACTTCTCACTAATATCACATATGGGTTGATGCATCATTACCCTGACGATATAACATAATAATAATAAAAGGTTCCTCTATCTCGTACGATAAGACGAGAGATAAAGAATAAAAAAAAAAAAACAAAGATTGAACAACCGTACAGGCATCTTTTGCGTATTGCATACGGCTCCACTATGGAATTGGTTTTTACCTTCCATCGAAGAAAGAGAAAAATGGAGAAGGTCTATAAGATCTAGATCGGTAAATGATCCAATAACCACCCTTCCTTTTTTTTTTTGAGTAGTTAAAAAAAAAATACTATGATGGTTCCGTTGCTTTATTATTTGGTCTGTTATTCAGCAATCCCAAAGTTTCTTTTTTTTTTAATCAAATGCAAATGTTATATAGTTATATTATTTATATATATATATTATTATTATATGGTTAAATAAGTATAAGCATATGACTAAGTAAAAACATCTTCTTCTTCTTCTCTTTTTTTTCATACTTCTCACCTCCTTATAAGTATGATTAAATTCCGGTGTAAAAACAAAAAGGTTTGTGACGCTGAAAAAAGCTCCCGATAGATCAGATAAAATTGGAAATACCCATTTTCTCATACCACTCTTTCGATACATAATCAAATGGTTTTGAAAAATTTTTGCATATCAAATTCGAAGTGCCATGCTATTATTGCTTAATATTCATATGGCGAAGGCATAGTCTTCTTTTTTTTTTTTTTTCTCAAATAAAAGACTCATTGGCGCCAAGCGTGAGGGAATGCTAGACGTCTAGTAATTTCCCCCCCTGTGAGAATAAAAGATCCCATTGAAGCGGCCAATCCTATGCATATTGTCTGTACTTCTGGGTCCACTCCTTGCATCATATCATAAAGACCTACTCCGGGTATTATCCATCCGCCCGGACAATTTATAAACAAATTAAAATCTAGGGTACGATCCTCCATAGTGAGAAATACCATAAGGCCACAAATATGATTCGATATCTCACTATCAAGCTTTTGGCCTAAAAAAAGTGCTCTTTGTCGATAAAGTCGGTTGATTAGGATAAGATTTTATCCCTTAGGAGCCGTACATGCACCTTTTGATGCATACGGTTCACAAAAAATCGCGAAAAAAAATCAATGTGTAGATTTCAACCCTCTTTCTTTTTTTCTTTTTCATAGCAGATTTTTTTGAACTTATAATGAAAGGTCTTTTTCTTACATTTTTCAAGAAAGACGACTTTTGACCCGTTTATCTATATTTATCTATATTAATCTATATTAATATTATTAATAATTATAAAAAAAAAATACTAAACACTTATTGAACTAACTTCTCATTGATGTATTGTTTTCATCGAGATCGAATCCAAATCGCGATGTAATTTTCTTGTTTTTGATTGGGCTTCTTCAATTCAATTCTTTTAGGTTTCTGTTCTACTCCGAGTAAAGATCTACCCGATTTTGATTTGCACATATAGCACAAATACTCCAATACCACGTCTTTTTGCTACGACTTCTTTTCTTCAATTTATTTCATTTCATGTTTTCCAGCAAACACAAATATATGATAGAAGTAGTAATCATAGATATATTAACATTTGGTTTTTTTTAAACAGAGCCTGGATGCTTCATTTTCTTGGTCCAACCAAGGCAACCATAAATTATTGTAAATTTGTAATATTAATCTGGATATCCCCTCAAAAAAAGATCTAATTACATACTTCACGCTCCAATTTTTTGCTGATTCAATCAATCTTTTTTGGGGTGAAAGAGAGGATATCTCGATCGGGGGAGAGAACGGGGAAATCCCATATGACCCAATATATCTGACAAGTCGCACTATAGGTCAAGCCAAGATGCTTCTTCCTCTTCAGGACCTTGAAAGGGCACTTTTGGAACACCAACAGGCATAAATTTAAAAAAGAATTGAATTAAAGTAAGTAGTATATCTCGCTTTGATGCGAAAACGTAACAATGGGTTTATTGTCTTAATAATGATTGGTCTTTATCATATTTTATTTATAGATTGAATATAAATATAGATTGAATAAATTCGTAAAAAAAATCCTAAATACAAAGTGATGAACAAATATGTCTGCATTCACTGATAAAAAGATATAAACACTAATATAAAATAAGGTCAACCCCCCCCTCCACCATTGCGTATTCTTACTTATTAGGTATAGAATAGATCTGCTTCTTTTGTTCCTACGAATAGAATTCTTTCGTTATTACTAAAAAACTAGAACAAATATTAATCCTTTACCCGAGATAATCCACTAAAAAGAGAGGGTCCATAGTATAGTTTTTTATAGTGCAATAAAGTTACATAGTGTCCATTTTTTGTTGATATAAGAGGTATTTTCATGGGTTTGCCTTGGTATCGTGTTCATACCGTCGTATTAAATGATCCCGGCCGTTTACTTTCTGTCCATATAATGCATACAGCTCTGGTTGCTGGTTGGGCCGGTTCGATGGCTCTATATGAATTAGCCGTTTTTGATCCCTCTGACCCTGTTCTTGACCCAATGTGGAGACAAGGTATGTTTGTTATACCCTTCATGACTCGTTTAGGAATAACCAATTCATGGGGTGGTTGGAGTATCACAGGAGGAACTATAACGAATCCAGGTATTTGGAGTTACGAAGGTGTGGCCGGGGCACATATTGTGTTTTCCGGCTTGTGCTTTTTGGCGGCTATCTGGCATTGGGTATATTGGGATCTAGAAATCTTTTGTGATGAACGTACAGGAAAACCTTCTTTGGATTTGCCTAAAATTTTTGGAATTCATTTATTTCTTTCAGGGGTGGCTTGTTTTGGTTTTGGCGCATTTCATGTAACAGGATTGTATGGTCCTGGAATATGGGTGTCCGATCCTTATGGACTAACCGGAAGGGTACAATCCGTAAATCCCGCATGGGGTGTGGAAGGTTTTGATCCTTTTGTTCCAGGGGGAATAGCCTCTCATCATATTGCAGCAGGGACATTGGGCATATTAGCGGGCCTTTTTCATCTTAGTGTCCGTCCACCCCAACGTTTGTACAAAGGATTGCGTATGGGAAATATTGAAACCGTCCTTTCCAGTAGTATTGCTGCTGTCTTTTTTGCAGCTTTTGTTGTTGCTGGAACTATGTGGTATGGTTCAGCAACTACGCCGATTGAATTATTTGGTCCCACTCGTTATCAATGGGATCAGGGATACTTCCAGCAAGAAATATATCGAAGAGTTGGTGCTGGGCTAGCCAAAAATCAAAGTTTATCAGAAGCTTGGTCTAAAATTCCCGAAAAATTAGCCTTTTATGATTACATTGGCAATAATCCGGCAAAAGGCGGATTGTTTAGAGCGGGCTCAATGGACAATGGGGATGGAATAGCTGTTGGCTGGTTAGGACACCCTATCTTTAGAGATAAAGAGGGGCGTGAACTTTTTGTACGTCGTATGCCTACTTTTTTTGAAACATTTCCGGTTGTTTTGGTAGACGGAGACGGAATTGTTAGAGCCGATGTTCCTTTTCGAAGGGCGGAATCCAAATATAGTGTCGAACAAGTAGGTGTAACTGTTGAGTTCTATGGTGGCGAACTCAATGGAGTCAGTTATAGTGATCCTGCTACTGTGAAAAAATATGCTAGACGTGCTCAATTGGGTGAAATTTTTGAATTAGATCGTGCTACTTTGAAATCGGATGGTGTTTTTCGTAGCAGTCCAAGAGGTTGGTTTACTTTTGGACATGCTTCGTTTGCTCTGCTCTTCTTTTTCGGACACATTTGGCATGGTGCTAGAACCTTGTTCAGAGATGTTTTTGCTGGTATCGACCCAGATTTGGATGCTCAAGTAGAATTTGGAGCATTCCAAAAACTTGGAGATCCAACTACAAGAAGACAAGTAGTCTGATACAACATTGTTTTGTTCCTTTTGGACTTTATTTTCTTTTTGTGATTGGAATTTGCCATAGGGAACCGGATAAATCTTGATTTGAATTGCTACCTTTTCTTTTACTCTTGTTCTTTCTTTTTCTTTATCCGAGAGACGATCCCAAATAAA